CAATGATCCAACCAGAGGCATAATTGGAACAATACTATCAAACTTCTTAATAGCATTATCGATTAAAAATGTATTTTCTAGCATTTGACCGCGTACCATTGAAGGCTTTAGCCGCACACTTGAACGATAACCCAGAAAGTCAAGGGAATGGTTGGATAATTGGTTTATTTTTATATAAATCCTTCCTGGGTGAGACCACAGGTAAAAATAAGATTTCCAGAAATTGACAAAGTAATATTTCCATTTAGTCATCAAAAGAAACGTCCCTTTTGAAGCAAGAATTGCTTTTCCTTGATACCTAACATAATGCATGAAAGAATCTTTGAACAACCATAAATTAACTTGAAAAGCCCTGGCAAAGACTTCTGCAAAATGCTCTATTTTTCCATAGAAATATATTCGTTCAATAAGGGCTCCAGAAGATATTGATCGTAAGTGAGAAGATTGGTTACGGAGAAAGAGGAAGCCAGATTCATATTCACATACATAAGAAGTATATAGGAAGAAGAATAGTCTGTGATTTCTTTTTGAAAAAAAAGAACTGGCTTTCTTTGAATTTGAAGTAATAATACTATCCCAATTATGACACTCATGAAGAAAGAATCTTAATAAATGCAAAGAGGAAGCATCTTTTATCCAATAGCGAAGAGCCTGAACCAAGATTTCCAGATGAGCTGGGTAAGGTATTAGTATATCTAATACATAATTTAAATGTGAAAAGTTGTCCTCTAAAAAAGAAAATATTGAATGAATTGATCGTAAATTATCGGATTTCACTACCCCTTTCCTTTCTAGGGAAGATATTAATCGCAGAGACAATGGAATTTCCATAATGGTTGAAGAAACCTCTGACATTACTTGCGAATAAAAACTCTTGTTGTGCCCCAAAAATGGAGTCTGTTTAGAATCATTAACATAAAGAATAAAATGATTCTGTTGATACATTCGAATGATTAAACGTTTCACAATTAGTAAACTGGATTTATTGTCATAACCTGCATTTTCCAACAAAATCGATCCATTTAAACCATGATCATGAGCAAGTACATAAATATACTCCTGAAAGATAAGGGGATATAAGAAGTAGTGAGATCTATCTAGCCCTAAATAGCTTTGGAATTTATCCATTTGAAATTTGATTTAAATTAAATTAAGGGTAGAGGATTTTGGGGGTTATAAATGATACATAGTGCGATACAGTCAAAACAAGGTATTATAGTACAAACCGAATAGATACCTCGGATACAGATAAAATTCTCAACAGATTCTCTATCCTATCTTTTTCCTTTGTTTTCATTATAGGATAACAAGATGATTAGAAATCCTTTACTTTTTTCAACCCAATCGCTCTTTTGATTTTGGAAATTTTTTTATCAATATACTGTTTCTTATACACATACTTCTCCATTATGGAATGGAGGATGGTAATATTTAGGATTCATTAAAAAATCAAGAATACATTCCTGGGAGAAAGCCTTCCCGTATTGGGCACTAATATTTTTTTAACGTCTAATTAGATCGGGTAATCATTCAAATTAAGAACGGAAGCTCGTTGCTTTTTCTTTCCCTATAATCAAAATGAAATTAATTGAAGCCATGGGGCCCTATCCATTTCTTAATTCGACCCAACTTAAAATTGACTTCTATTTGCCCCTTTGAATAATTTAAACGAAGGCTTTGTCTTGAGCCGGAAAGAATAAAATATTCTCAGAACTCTTAATTGATACGACATGCTATTTTTTCCATTCATTCCCTTTGAGGATCAGTCGTGGTCTTCCAAACTTTACCGATGGTATGGACGAATCCTTCGCTTCATCTAAATGTGTAAAAGATCCTAGCCGCACTTAAAAGCCGAGTACTCTACCGTTGAGTTAGCAACCCACATAGAAAAAGGATATGTAGATACAATCAGAATAAACAGAATAAAAAAATGATTAAATCAAACCATAAATCTACGTAATCTACGAAAAAATTTCCCGAAAAAGAAATAAATCAAAAGAAAGAAATGTAAAAAATGCTGGACTATCCCCTATTTCTAGGTTATCCACTTTTTCAACCAAAAATCCGAGTAGCAACGCTAATCCAACGAACCCATCATTTGAATCAACAGGTAAAAAATCAAACCTAAAACCTATGGGACAGAAATAAATAGAGCTGCTTATCACGATGAATTATATTTGTTCGATACAATATTGTCAATATAAAGGTTAATAAAAGAATACGATGGAAAAAGTACAAGAACTCAAATTGAAAAAAAGGAAAAAAAAAAGACTTGTGTTGGATTGGCACTGAATATGCATATATACTAAAATTTTTAGTTTAGGTGGAGAATAAATAAAGATAAAGTAGAAAAAGGATTTATGCAATCAATAGTGTATTGAATCCATATATAATAAGTCGAATAACGAACTTCGATTCCTTGTTTCTTACTTGGTATTAGAGTTCGAATGAAAACTGCAGGTAATGTCAGAATTTTCTATATTTGTAAGGATCCACCAAATAAGGTTTACTTAGAAAAAGATTCTATAAAAGCAATGATAAATAGATACGAAGATAGCAAGAAAATAAGTAGAGCAAGAAAAAAAATAAGGAAATAAAAAAACATAGTATAGAAAAGATATCCAAAATGATATAGAAATCACTATCCTATCCTTAGTTTTTATTTCCTTAATTTAATTGAATTTCATTTGATTAGAGCAAAGTTCCTTAAAAACCTCTGCCTTTTTTAAAATATCCTGAACAGTTCCTGTAGGCTGAGCGCCTTTTTCAAGGAAATAGAGAATAGCGGGAACGTTTAAATAAGTTTGATTCTTGATAGGATCATAAAAACCCACTTTCCGAAGATCTCTTCCTTCTCTTCGGGATCGAACATCAATTGCAACGATTCGATAGACGGCTCATCGGGATAGATGTAGATGAAAAAGAAACCCCCCCCTAGAACCGTATAAGAAGCTTTCTCCTCGTACGGCTCGAGAAAAAATGATTAGAAGTTTTGTCTATGGATAAAATTATAATAAATAGGAAAGGACTCCATAAAAAAATTAGTCTATAATTTAACTCATAGTCATTTTTTTTTTTTTTTTTTTTTTTAGCTTTCTTCCTGAAAAAAAATCATTTGTACTCATAACTCAAGTTCAAGAATTCTAAAATATCTTTAAAATATCTTAAAGATATTAATCTTTTTATTTTTTGAGTGGTCTTTAACCCTCCCTTTTTCGTCTCGTTTAAAATAGATTTGGATTCTGTATTTGGATCCGTGAGACAATTGAAGTGGCGTTTCCTTGTTCTGGGATCCTTTATCTTGGTTTTAAATCATTGGGTTTAGACATTACTTCGGTGCTTCTTAACCCTTTCAAAATGGTAGCAACATACCCCTTTTTGTGATTTCTTTCTATCAAAGAATCATACCGATGGTTTATTCGTGCACGATACACCGTGAATCGAAAAGTTTTAGCCGTTCCAACAAAAATTTTTGGATTTTCAAATTTGTTTAAAATTTGCTCGAATCGGATCCTTTCGATTTCTATATCGAAGATATACTTACGAAGTTGTTCCAATTTATTGATTGGCATTAACCCTAGATCGTTGCCCCTGAGAAATTAATCAATACTTTCTACTCGAGCTCCATCGCAAACTATTTACATTACAATTACAACCCAATAAAAAAAGAAGGGTTCTAGTAGAATAGAAAAACGACGTCGAGCCAAGAGCACCTTCATTCCTATATAAAATGGTGGATGTAAGAATAAGAATCCACAACGGATCGTGTCCTTCAAGTCGCACGTTGCTTTCTACCACATCGTTTTAAACGAAGTTTTACCATAACATTCCTCTAATTTCGAACCGGTATGGAATTGATTCAATTATGGAATCATGAATAGTCATTGGTTCAGTCGGTACAGAGACATAGTTATTTCTCTTTTTTCTTAGCTACAGCTACATAGATAATCAATATTTTTATGAATAAATATTAGCAAGACCCCGGCTTTTTTGTATGAATGGAACATTTTGATATAAATCTCTATCTCAAAAAATGTCTAACAGAAATATCCAGAAATCTAAATAGAGAAATAACATAACTAACAGAAATCACACGAATAAAGAAATTCTAAATAAATAAATTCTATTTGACTCTGCCTCTTCAAGTGACTCAATAAGATAGACTTACTAATTCCAACTTCCCAAAACTTCCCAAAGATTCAATCCATAAAGAATCATTACAAATCTTTCTACTTGAAAAAGTTTCTTACTTCTATATCATGATTTGAGCCAAGTTTTACAGTAAAGACTCCATTTGATTATCATAATAAAGATCATTTTTTCTTTTCGAATGGAATTCTCAATGATGTAAAGCAAATAATCTAAATAGATCGAACAATGAAAATAAATATAATTGTTAAATATTTAAAATGAAAATAAATATAATTGTTAAATATTTAAATTTTCATTTTTTAAGTAAGTATGAAAACCCTTTTTCACAAAAATAGAAAGACTTTTTGTCACTGAAATAGGATAACAATACATACCTGATAACAATACATACCTATAGGCTAAGCACTTCCTCTTTTATATGTATTTTCATATTTGAACCTGAGGTTAAGTAATCTTTCTACATCTCATCTTATCTTTATCAAAAGGGTTTAGTTACTTTTGCATGTCATTTGAACTCGATTTAGTTCAGTTTGTGAAAAATTCAGATATGATTCCGAAAAGAATCATTCAAAATAAAAAAAAGAAAGAGGAATACTATTCTATCCAATATTAGACCGTGAAACAGAACCTTGTTGAACAAAAAAGAAGTATTCGGGTACAGGGGATATGCTCTGGGACGGAAGGATTCGAACCTCCGAATAGCGGGACCAAAACCCGTTGCCTTACCGCTTGGCTACGCCCCATTTCTATTTTTATTGGACACTAATACTAATAAAGAATAATATTGGTATTAAGTGTTCGTCAATTCCAGTCCAACTATCTATAGAAAACCTTTCTTCTTTATAGAATTTATTATAGATATTATAGATTCGTTGCTAGGATTTTGACATGTGTATATCTAGAATTCAACTTAATTTATTGATCATTACATATAATTCAATTAAGATATTGTATGAAAGTATGATTTCTTCTAGTCTCCTTTGAGAATTGGAGGATTTTTGATTGAGTGGAAAAAGAAGGATTTTTTTGTCTACCTTACTTTCTTCATTTTTCCTTATATCAATAACTCAATCAAAATGCAATTATCTCGACGAAAAAAATGTCTGTTATGCTTAATATCTTTAGTTTGATCTGTCTTAATTCTGCCCTTTATCCGAGTAGTCTTTTCTTCGCCAAATTGCCCGAAGCCTATGCTTTTTTGAATCCAATCGTAGATGTTATGCCAGTAATACCCCTGTTCTTTTTTCTTTTAGCCTTTGTTTGGCAAGCTGCTGTAAGTTTTCGATAAGATCTTTAATAGTATCTTATAGAATTCATGTAGAATTCATGATTTATTCGAGAAAAATGATAACATTTGATAAGATCAAATAAGTCTGACAGTATGAACCTTCAATTCAAACATTGAAATGATCGAATAGCCGTGAGAAATCCGGCTCGCTCCATTTCCCGATTTTAATCCTTTTTCCTTTCCGGCAAAATACCTTATTAGCTTAGGGTCGCTTACAACATCTAATTGGGGGTATGAAAGTGATTTCTGGTAATCAAAGACTCTTTTGAAAAATTTCAACTTCACAACTTCATTTGAATTTCTGAACATTCTTTTCTATTTTAGAATTCATTTCTTGGTGTCAAAATAAGATATGTGATATAAAAATGGAGGATCTATTATCTTTTCTTTTCTCTCGTTTTTCTTTTTCAAAAAATGATCTTGGAGGTTGTGTAATGCTTACTCTCAAACTTTTCGTTTACACAGTAGTAATATTCTTTGTTTCTCTCTTCATCTTTGGATTCCTATCCAATGATCCAGGACGTAATCCTGGACGTGAAGAATAAATTGTTTTTCTTGCTTTATTTTACAATTTTCTTCATATTTTTATTTTCTTTTAGCTATTCCACACACTTAACTAGAAAAAAAATAGAAAGTCATCAACGGAAAGAGAGGGATTCGAACCCTCGGTACGAATAACTCGTACAACGGATTAGCAATCCGCCGCTTTCGTCCACTCAGCCATCTCTCCCAATTGAAAAAGATAATTACTATGTTACATTACACATCAAGTAAGGATTAAATTAAGTATTTCTTTCACATTCTTTATCGTTATTATAGAATTAGCAATTCCATTTAGATGCTCGAAAGATCAAAATAGAAAGATAAAAAAAGAAGACCTTCTTGCTTTTATTTTATTCGAAGTGCCTTTTTGGCCTGGCCCGGTCAATACCCAGCCGGGCCTTTTTTTGTTACAAAAAATTCCCTTCATTTTTTTATTTATAGGCAACATACTCTAAATAGCCAATTTAGTACCCGTGTAACAATTTCCGTTCTGGGGTTTACATATACTTATCATTTTTGTTATAATGGAAATTGAGAAGGATTTTTGATTCAAAAGAATAAATCAAGAAAAGGATAAATCAAGTATGTATCAATTTGTATTTTCTTATGTCGTTTGGCAAACCAAATTTTAGATTCAAATCCAAGAATCATTGACGAATTCTCAGTCAACGAATATCCCGTTTGTCATAAATTTTGGTTTTTTTGAGTGAAAATATACATTTGATTTTTCAATAGAAAAGTGAGGGGAAGCTTTTTGGCATTGTGTGTTTTGAGATACTATACAATCAATCGAAGGGACAATCAAAAGGGGAAAAGGGTTTTTTTCTAATTTTGATAAGTTTAGTTAGAAAAAGGATTCAAAAGGGGATGCAAGTACAATAAACTAAAATTGAGTAATCCAACAAAAAAGGTAAAAATTTCTCCTATTGTGTATCGTTTTGGCGGCATGGCCGAGTGGTAAGGCGGGGGACTGCAAATCCTTTTTCCCCAGTTCAAATCCGGGTGCCGCCTCATCAGCAAACGAATCGGAATCTCTTATTCTGTTCTGCTGATATAACTCAACCTAATTTTACCCAGCCAGAACAGAATAAGGGGACTGTTAATACTTGGTTGATTCTAAACATACGTTCTGGGGATTTTGTAAAAGATTGGAAATCGGAAATCTTTGAATCCAAAATGAAAAGAAAGATTTGATTTTAATGTTTGATTTTAATGGTCGAAGCAAGACTTCCCGATTCCTTTCTACTACTAATGTAATGTCTACTTATTGGGTCTTGATTGGAGATAATTTAACTACTGGTTGGGGGAAGTTCTTTCTATTTCTATACTGTGTAATCTACATATATAGGCTCGCGAGAATCTCTGAGTGTTCAGGCATTCAATCACTATTAGATTGAGATGGATAATTTATAGAAAAAAACATGAAAAAAATGATTCTTTTTTTTTTTTTTTTTTAACCTCTCGTCAAAAGTATAATATACTATCTCCCAACTCCTTCAGAGAGACAATCGGGAAAGGGTACGGATTAGATCAAATAGGAAAAAGTTTGTAATAGATAGCAATTGATTTATTTTTACTTTGAAGGGCAAGAAAAAAAGGAATGTGCCCTCTTATTTTATTACTAGATGTTCCATTAGTAACATTCCTTTGTAGTTTTGATTTTTTATTTTACTTGTGTTTAGTCTTTCCCGATTATAAATCATATAGAAATTTTTGAAATGGATTTTTTGATTGGTTCATCAATAGTGTTCGCCCAGAATCCCTTTTTGACTCTGGACCATTTATTCTACTATTATTAGTGAGCAATAATGGAATAATTCTATCATAGAGATAAGGGACATAATTCACATGGATATAGTAAGTCTCGCTTGGGCTGCTTTAATGGTAGTCTTTACATTTTCCCTTTCACTCGTAGTATGGGGAAGAAGTGGACTTTAGAAGCACTCCTAATTTAGTTGAGGAATGAAACGGTATCAATTGTTTTATAGATCGTTCTGCAACGCATTTTTGATTTGAATTGAAATCATTTTCAAATCAAAATATCTTCGTTTCCAAATTCCATTGGATTATAGTGGATCAATGTATTCTATAACAGTAAAACAAAACAATTATTTCAGATTCATCGGAATAAATAGATGTATCAAAGAAATAGAATTGGGTCCTACGTAAATTCCATATATGGATTAATAACTACATATATTGAAGATAGAAGCTAATATAGTATACCAACTTTATTAGAAACAATTTTATACACTACTATAACACTAATAGAGAGTATGATAAGTAAGAAATCAATTTCTTACTTACCATACTCTCGGATCTCATAGAATACCGCCGATTATAGCCCGTTGATTTCATTTAAGGCGCAAAACAAAAATAGAATACTTTTCATTTGATTTCTTCAACTATTGATAAGAATTCAGAAGTCAAGTTTCATTTAAAGTAATTAATCATTTTGACTGGCTGTTTTTACGTAAATTATAAGTAGAAAAGCAGTAGGAATTAAAATGAACAGTGCAGTAGCAATAAATGCAAGAATATTTACTTCCATAATCTCATCGTTTTTTTTTTTCAAAATAACTCGGGATTTAATCCCATAGAGATGATAAATCTTTCACCTGTCAATTCAATGAATGCATTACCTATCGATGATCTTGAATCGGATCAATATCATGAATAACAATATCTGAGCTATTAAATTAATTCGTCGTCGAGAATTGAATAGTATAACATACGAACATCTTTTATCCATACTGAATCCAAAATGGGATTCCCGGACCAATCAAAAACCCCTTTACTTTATTTATCCTTCTTTTCTTTATTTTCTATAACCTACCTTCCTTAGGTCTTCCTTATAGAACCATCAAACGAACTCTAACCACCCGCCCCAACTACAAAAACCCAACAAACAATACAAGCGAAGTGGAAAAAGAGAGGAATTAGGTTCTAAATTTTAATGATCTAAATTTCTTTGGAAGACAAATAAGTATGAGAAAGATGAGTCGCGGGAGAAAAGATGGAATATTCTATCAACTTCACTATTTTAGTTATTTTTTAGTTTAGGGTTTGTTCTTTCTTCGACAGAATCCTGAAAAAAAGAAGGGAAACCCCTTCGGAATTCAATTATGCTCTCTGTCCCTTCTTTCACAGAAAATCGAGAGGCGAATTGATGTACTTATTGGATCCGTCGGGACTGACGGGGCTCGAACCCGCAACGTCCGCCTTGACAGGGCGGTGCTCTTGCCTATTGAACTACAATCCCAGGGAAATAAGAAGAGATCTAGCAGAAATTTTGGATTCTTTTTTATTCTCTCGTATCAGGTATTTTTTCGTATCAGGTATTTTTTAAGAACAAGAGGGTTCTACCATCTGATAGTAGATTGACAAATTGTTGGGCCGAGCTGGATTTGAACCAGCGTAGACATATTGTCAACGAATTTACAGTCCGTCCCCATTAACCACTCGGGCATCGACCCAACGCCTAATTCATTTTAGACGTTCCATAATCAACTTCCTTTCGTCTCCCAGGCAGATTTGACAAATACATATCACTTTATATAAAATACAAAGTCCCACTGAGTAGACTATTAGAAGGACTTGACAAAGATGGATCACTTGATAGAAAATCCCACTCCTATAGTCTTGAGTATTGGTATACCCCTAGAGGGACTTGAACCCTCGTTTTCTCCGTGAAAGAGAGAGGTCGTAACCACTGGACCATAGGGGCCTTTGGCCACCTTACCTTAATATAACTCAGACCTTTTGGAGATGTGAATCAAACCGAAAAACTCGTTAACTATTCTGGAGGTTAATGGTAATCAAATCAAACTTTACCATTCAATTACAACCTTGAAACTTGATTTCATTGGTCTTTCTCGTCTTTATATCTCTCATTCACAAAGGGTTCTGCGTTGGATCCAAGATCCTTTACTATCCAGTGGATTCAAGGTGCTTTACCAAAATAGTATTTGACCACTTAAATTATATTGCGCCCTAAGTCATACTGTCAATTGACGA